CAGAGGAATAATTGGGACTAGGGTCTCGAATTTATTAATAGAAGTATCTATTAGAAATGAATTCTCTAGCATTTGAATCCTTACCACCGAAGTGTTTAGTCGTACACTTGAAAGATAGCCCAGAAAATACAAGGAATGATTGTATAATTGGTTTATATGGATCCTGTCCGGTAGAGACCACAAGTAAAAATGACATTGCCAAAAATGGACAAGGTGAGATTTCCATTTCTTCATCAGAAGATGAGTCCCCTTTGAAGCCAGAATGGATTTTCCTTGATATCTGACATAATGCATGAAAGGGTCCTTGAACAACCATAGGGTCTTCTGAAAATCATTACGAAGCACTACTACAAGATGTTCTATTTTTCCATAGAAATGTGTTCGCTCAAGAAAAGTTCCAGAGGATGTTGATCGTAAATGAGAAGATTGTTTACGGAGAAACACTAATACGGATTCACATTCATATACATGAGAATTATATAGTAACAAGAAGAATCTTTGATTCTCTTTTGAAAAAAGAGAAATGGATTTCTTTGGAGTAATGAGACTATTCGAATTACGATACTCGTGGAGAAAGAATCGCAATAAATGCAAAGAGGGGGCATCTTGTATCCAGCAGTGAAGGGTTTGAACCAAGATTTCCAGATGGATGGGATGAGGTATTAGTATATCTGACACATGATTTAAATGTGATAATTTGTCCTCGAAAAAGGGAAATATTGAATGAATAGATCGTAAATTATGAGATTTTGCTATTTCTTTTTCTTCTAGGGAAGATACTAATCGCAGCGAGAATGGAATTTCCATAATGACTGCAAAACCCTCTGATACCATTTGAAAATACAAATTCTTGTTGTGCCCAACGAAAATAGATTCGTTGGAATCATTAACCGAAAGAATCAAATGATTCTGTTGATGCATTCGAGTAATTAAACGTTTCACAATTAGTGAACTGGATTTATTGTCATAACCGAAATTTTCCATAGGTTCGTAAAAAATCGATCCATTTAAACCATGATCATGAGCAAGTGCGTAGATATACTCCTGAAATAGAAGCGGATATAGGAAGTGTTGTTGCCTAGATCTATCTATTTCTAAATATCCTTGTAATTCCTCCATTTGAAATTATACAAAGGCACGGGGGATTTCTTGGGTTATCAAATGATACATAGTGCGATACGGTCAGAACAGGGTATATAGTAAGAAAAGAATAGATACCCCGGAGACGGGGAGTCCAATGAACGGATCCTCTCTCTTTCCATCCAATTTGTTTGTGTTCGTTATAGTTACAAGAGATGGTTAGAAATCCTTTATTTTTGCAACCCGATCGCTCTTTTGACTTTGGAAGAAATTCTCTTTATCAGTATACCGTTTCTTCTACACATTCGTCTCCACTCCATAATAGAGAAAGAATAGTTAATAGTTAGGATTCATGAAAAAAAAAGGAATCGATGATCCACTCACAGGAGAACCCTTTCCCGCATCAGGCACTAATCTATTTTTAACGTCTAATTAGATCGGGTAATCATTCGAATTATGAACCGAGCTCGTTGCTTTTGGTTTCCTTATAATTGGAGCCATTAGGGCTCTATCCATTTATTCACTCGACCAAACTGTGAATTGATTTGGTACCGTTCCAAGAATCAAAACAAGATTTTCTACCGACCCAGGAAGTATTCTCAGAGTTCTCCATTTATACGACATGCTGTTTTTTCCATTCATTCCCTTTCAGGATCAGTCGTGGTCTTACAAACCATACCAATGGTATGGACGAATCTGTTGCTTCATCCAAATGTGTAAAAGATCCTAGCCGCACTTAAAAGCCGAGTACTCTACCGTTGAGTTAGCAACCCGTATAAATATGGTGTGTAGATACGATCGGAATCAAAAATAAATAAATAAAGAGATTGGATTGCCCTACCCCATCAAAACATTGAACTAGCAACAAATCGAAAAGAAACATTTGATGATCAATTATGAACATCAAAATGTTCAGATCAGATTAAAATACAACGGATTCACGGATAAATATAGATAGATGTAAAAATTTGTGGACCCTCCTGTTTTGATCATTTTTTTTTTTTCATTATCTTAAGAAGATACTTCTTGTGTCACAGTGAATCCGGCGAACCTAGTGAAGTAAAGAAACAAACTTATGGGACGTAGATAAATAGATCTATTTATCCACGATCGAATTATATTTGATCGATACACCATTGTCAATATAAATTGAATTTTGAGAAAAAAAAATGAAATAAAGAAAATAAAGACTTGTGTTGGATTGGCACTACATAGATAAGAAATGAAGTGGGGGGGGGGGGAATAAATAAAGAAGAAGTAGGAAAAAAATCTCTGGTTTTCAATAGAAGTACAAACAATAGCAAGATTGATCCCTTATTTATTCGTAGAGTCCCAACGAAAACCATCTGATTGATGGCAATCCCCTCAATTGCCAGTTATTTCACTCAATCTTTTTTTTCTATTTCATAAATTTTATTTCGTTTGATTAATTCGAAGTTCCTTAAATACTTCGGCCTTCTTTGAAATATCATGAACAGTTCCTGTAGGTTGAGCGCCTTTTTCAAGGAAATATAGAATAGCAGGAACATTTGAATAAGTTTGGTTCTTTATCGGATCGTAAAAACCCACTTTACGAAGATCTCTTCCTTCTCTTCGGGATCGAACATCAATTGCAACGATTCGATAGATGGCTCATTGGGATAGATATAGATGAACAATGCCCCCCCTAGAAACGTATAGGAGGTTTTCTCCTCGTACGGCTCGAGAAAGAATGATTCGAATTTATGTATTGTATATAGTGACAAATGGATCCATAAAATCATCAATTAGATTAGGATTTGAGTCGTTTTTTTTTTGGAAGGAATAAAAAAAAAAAAAAAGAAATCTCATTCGTACTCATAACTCAAGTTGGGTAATTCTCAAAGAGCTCGAAGGGAAATCCTTAGACATTTATTGAGCCGTCTCTAACCTCTTTTGTTTGTCTCGTCTAGAATCGATTTTCCTTTCTCATTCTGATCTAGTTATTGAGACAATTGAAAATGGCGTTTCCTTGTTCCGGTATCCTTTATCTTTGCTTTGAATCATTGGGTTTAGACATTACTTCGGTGATCCTTAATTGTTTCAAAATGGCAGCAACATACCTTTTGTTCTTTCTATTGAAGAATCATACAAATGGTTGATTCCCCTGTGATACACTTTTGATCGAAATAGTTTTACCAATTCCGACAAATTTTCCTTTTTTTGCTTTTTTATTTGAAACTTGTTCGAATTTGCGATTTCTATATCGAAGATATACTTACGAAGTTGTTCCAACTTATTGACTGGCACTAACCCTAGATCCTTCCCTCTGATAAATGAATCAAGAATTTATGCTCGAGCTCCATCATGTACTATTTACAACCCCCCAAAATGGGGTCCTGGTGGCAAAGAACAAACTATGTCGAGCCAAGAGCATCTTCATTGATATATAAAAAAATGGTGGATGCAAGAATCCACAGCCGATCATGTCCTTCAAGTCGCACGTTGCTTTCTACCACATCGTTTCAAACGAAGTTTTACCATAACATTCCTCTAATTTGGACCGGTATGGAATTGATTCAATATGGAATCATGAATAGTCATTGGCTCCATCGGTGCATAGTAGTCCATACTTTATTTTTATATATGTATGAATAGGTATTTCTCTGGGGAAATCTCAGCAAAAAGCCAAATTAACCCATATTCTGTTATAGGAATGAAACACATTTATAAAAAACACGAAGAAATTAGTTGCTTAACACTTATTTACATCTACATCTTCAACATATTGTTATATTGTTCGGGACGATCAATCATGAAAGATCCAATTCCAATTCTTTCTCGAACAACTAAACTAAAGACGAGTCTTTAATTCGATTACCAATACTGGAATTACCAATACTGGAACAAAATAAAATGAGTCATTAACCAAATAAGCTATTCTAATGACCCGGAAAAGTCGCAAGTGACTCGGTCGCAAGTGACTCGATAGGATAGATTCACCAATCTCACACTTCTTCGAATAGCGAGGATTTATAAGGTAAGGAATCATAAAAAATAAAATGATTTCAAGAATTTCCTACTTCGACATCATTATCATTACTATAAATAAGTTTTCCTGTAAAGACTGAATTTAATTTGATCTCTAAATCAATCAAATCAACAAGTCGGCACAATCACAACGAGTAACTAAAAAGTTTAGCAGATATCTCATTGATTAAAGAGACGCGAATTCGATCATCATAAGAGAAATCCATGTTTCTTTTCCAATTGAATCATCAATGATTTAAATCGGATGGATGGGTCGAGAAAAAAATCCAATTTAGTTGTTTTCATGGGGATGGATAGAAAAGAGCTCATGGAAGATAAGATTAAGGTCGCTATTCTTTCATCTGATTGAGAAAATCCAAATCGTAGGAGTATGACCTTTCCGTATCCATCAGATACACCGAACAATTGTCACCGGGGGTCATCGTGTATATTTAAGAGATCACAAATCTTTTTCACCGAAACCGAAATACCGGTGTCACTGAAATAGAACAATAAAACTACATATGGGCATGGTTCATTTTCTACGGATTTTGCTTTATTTCAGGTTCAGAAATTTTTCCATTTCCATAAAGATAAACTAAAGTGAATGGAATCTATGAATCCCCCCCCCCATCGTTACATTGATTTCCAATTATTCATTGGAGCCTGATGCAAAATAAAAGCAATTAAGTCCAAAGAAAATACATCTGTTCCGTATTGAACTTTATTGTTTGTTAATGAGATCCGGATGACACAGATATTGATTGAAATTGATACCTTCCTTTGCTAATTAACTCGTATCTACACGAATTCTATGGGGATCATGAATCATACTCAAAGCCAATCAAAAAAAGATCCTCTTATGGGATGCTATACCATCTTGTATAGGTACAAAGCCGAATGGGTCCAGATTAATTCGTTGTTTCTATTTTATTTTGCCCCACCCCAGTCTTAGGAGCTTTAATCCCAGTGATGGAATTAGTACCAAGAACTCCTCCTGTTTAGAATTCAGGATCCACATAAAATTAGTCATTTACCCCTATTTACTTTACCTTTCTTCCGCATGTCGACTCAGAATGCATCATGTGGGAATCCAAATTTGATAAATAGGGGGCATAAAGTTTCTCTAAATGACTAACTAACTTCAATATGAATATGAGCGGGGGGGAGACGGGCATACGCTGAATGGCCACCCAATCTTTTTTTTTTGAATGGAACTTTGATCTTTGTTCCCATCCTACCTATATCAAAAAGATATTTATTTCCATACACGTGTCATTGACACTCGATTCTGTTTCTGTTTGTGAGAAACAGAAACAGGATCGAAAGGTAGGATATGATTCTTCTCTGAATCATTAGAAATCAGAAAGAAAGATTGGATCACATTGTATCCAACATTACACTCTTAAACAGAGGATTGTTAAAGAAAAGAGCACAATCTTTGTTCTGATAGAATCGGTCTGGGACGGAAGGATTCGAACCTCCGAGTAACGGGACCAAAACCCGTTGCCTTACCGCTTGGCCACGCCCCATTGAGATTTCTATTTGACACTAATAACACTAATATGGATATTGGTTGTTCGTCAATTCCAGCCCCAATATCTATGGAATAGGTTGTTGCTAGGATTCGACACGTGTAGATGTAGAATCAAAAGAAATTCATTGATCATTATCTATAATTCAATTAAGATATTGTATGAAAGTATGATTCCTTCTATTCTCATTTGAGAATTGAAGGATTTTTGATTGGGGGAGTTCAAAGAAAAAGAAGGATTTTTTGTTTGGCCTATCTTCTCTTCTTTCTTCATTTTTCCCCAACTCACTAATAATGAAATTCTCCACAAGAGCGAAATTTTTGTTATGCTTAATATCTTTAGTTTGATCTGTATCTGTATTAATTCTGCCCTTCATTCGAGTAGCTTTTTCTTCGCCAAATTACCCGAGGCTTATGCTTTTTTCAATCCAATCGTAGATGTTATGCCAGTCATACCTGTACTCTTTTTTCTCTTAGCCCTTGTTTGGCAAGCTGCTGTAAGTTTTCGATGAGATCTTTAATACTGTCCTAGAAACATTCATGATTGATTCGCTAAAAAAGGAAAAATTCTATTCTAACAATTGATAAGATCAGATAAATCTTACATTATGAACTCTCGATTCAAACATTGAAATTCTTTTGGATAGCCGCGATGAATCTGGATCACCTCATTTTCTCATTCTGACTTTCCGGAGGTCAAAGACCTTATGTATGGTCCCTCACAATACCTAATTGTGGGTATGAAAGATCATTTTGGTAACGAAGGAATCAGAATCTTATTACAAATGAATTCCTGCAAATTCCTTTCTTTTCTAGAAACCACTCCATTTCTTGGTGTCAAAATGGGATATGTGGTACAAAAATAGAGAATCTATTCCCTTATTTCCCCCAAAAATGATCTTGGAGATTGTGTAATGCTTACTCTCAAACTCTTCGTTTACACAGTAGTGATATTCTTTGTTTCTCTCTTCATCTTCGGATTCCTATCTAATGATCCAGGACGTAATCCTGGACGCGAGGAATAAAATAAAAAAATCAGAAGTTTTTCGTTGCTTGATTTCTGAATTTTCTTATGATTTTCTCTATTCCATACATTTAACTAAGATAACAAGGGCTCGAGATTTTTTCGAATTCGAAAGATAACTCTCAAGTGATCAGAGGGAACGGAGAGAGAGGGATTCGAACCCTCGGTACGAATAACTCGTACAACGGATTAGCAATCCGTCGCTTTAGTCCACTCAGCCATCTCTCCCAATTACAAAAGGATAATTCATATGTGGCGCGTGAAGTAAAGATTGATAAAAGTCTTTCTTTATCTTTCTTTTCTTTATTCTTTTCTTTATCTTTCTTTTCTTTATTCTATATATATACGAATTTTATCAGCAATTGCATTTAGATAAGGATTCGAAACAGATATCTCCAATAGAAAGAGTACCTCTTTGATTTCGTACGAAAGGTTCTTTTATTCCCCCGGCCTGGCCAGTACCTATACCTAGCCAGGCCATTCCTTGTTTTGTTCCAATGAATCATAGATCAAATGATTTATCTGATTTGAAAACGAAAATACTTGTTATTGAAGCAGCAAGAAGGGCTATTTCCATTCCTATGACAGGAGTGTCATTTCTTATTATTCTTTGTTTTTCCTTTTATCGATTGACTTACTTTACTGGAATAAAAAAAAATGGAGTTATGGATTCTTCCACAATTCAACTTATTTTTATGTTCCGACTTCAATGGCTCTTTCGGGCCGGAACTGTCAGTAACGATTCCCCCAGCAAAAGAAAAGATATAACTTGTTATTTAAATGAACCTTCTTCTCCTATTTCATTAAGTCCCCCGTCGGAACACGTCAGCACTCACTCCAATTTTCATGATTCTGATCCTATCTTGATTACGTC